ATGAACGATTCATGAATATAAATAATCCAAAAATTCTATAAAATTATATAAAAATTATATAGAATTAGAATCGTGAAAGATAGAAAAATCCTTTGTATTGAGTCATATGATTCCATTCTATTGACAATTTCAAAAAACTATTCATACTATGATCATAGTATGATTGATGGCGGTCGGGCAAGTATGCCCCCATCGTCTAGCGGTTCAGGACATCTCTCTTTCAAGGAGGCAGCGGGGATTCGACTTCCCCTGGGGGTAGGGTACTACGAAAGGAAGTTGACCATGGATTATCACTAAGCCTGGATTGATTCTTCCCGGGTCGATGCCCGAGCGGTTAATGGGGACGGACTGTAAATTCGTTGGCAATATGTCTACGCTGGTTCAAATCCAGCTCGGCCCAAAAATTCGCCGATCCGCCATGAAATGATAAACCATTTCTTCTTCTCCAGAAATCCTCTATACCAATAGAAAAAATCAAAAGTCAAATTTTTGGATTCTGATATTGATATATCTTATCCGTACCGCTATCGCTATTTCTTTACTCTATTTGTTTTTTTTTCAACAAGTTTTGATCTTGTTAATGATCTAGATTCATATCAAGATGGGGAAGTGTAAAGTCTAAAGAAAAGAGTAAAGAAAAAAAAAGAACTTTTTCGTTGAAAGATTGATTATCTCCAATTGATTTGGAAATAATGAAAAGACTATTAGTAATCCATGCCGCTCTTGCTAAAAGGCATATCCATACCGAAAGTATTTGAATGAAATCATAATAATATGTATACTGTATATTTTTGTATGTTATTTCCCTGGGATTGTAGTTCAATTGGTCAGAGCACCGCCCTGTCAAGGCGGAAGCTGCGGGTTCGAGCCCCGTCAGTCCCGATGGATCCAAATACAATACAAAAATACAACAATTCAGTCTTCCATTTTTTTTTTGAAAGGGAATAGAAACAGTCAAATTTCATTTCCAACAGGAACCCCCCTTTCTTTTGATTTTTTTCATTTCTTCTATTGTTTGTTTGCGTTTGTTTAGAATCAATGGTAAGTGTAAAGGTGATTAGATGATACTTCACCAACTGATTGTCCAAAGAAGGCGGTAGGTTATAGAAAAGAAAGGGTGTAAAAGAATGAAAAAAAAAAAAGTAAAATAAAGGAATTTTTGATTGTATCAGGAATTTACTTTTGAATTCGGTATGGATAAAATGGATAAAAGATCGTCCTATGTTATACTATTCAATTCTTGACGATGAATCGATTTGTCAGATATTGTTATTCATGATATTGATCCGATTCGATTACATCGAGATGTAATTCATCCTGTTGAATTTACAGACAAAAGATTTATCATCTCTATGGGATTAAATCCCGAGGTATTGCGAATTAAAGAAAAATGAAACGATGAAATTATGGAAGTAAATATTCTCGCATTTATTGCTACTGCATTGTTCATTCTAGTTCCTACTGCTTTTTTACTTATAATATACGTAAAAACAGTAAGTCAAAGTGATTAATTTGAATGAAACTTGTGACTTTTTAGTTCTTATCAATGATTGAAGAAAAGAAATACAATAAATAAAAAGAATTCCAATTTCGCCTTTTAAATGAAATGAGCGAATTAGAATCGGGAGTATTCTATGAGCTACTATCTAGTATGGTAGAAAAAGATTTTTTCTACCATACTAGAATAGTATTATTATTGTACGATATAAAATAAAGTTGGCTCTATGAAATGAAGATAGAGGTTAATTTAATATATATCAATCGACATTTTTATATATCTAGAATAGCTATCAATTCCATATATAATGTACATAGTAGCGTGTCCCAATTCTATTTCTTTGCTTCATCTATTTCTATTTGATTTGTGTTGATTCCAATCAATCTGAAAGGATCGAAAGTCTTACTCTTACGATTCGAATTCGTAGATTTCTTATTCTTTTTTATTTTAATATGAATTCCGATATTTATTGAAAGAAAGAATAAAATCAATGAAAGAAAAAAGAAGGGTATGGGGATAATATAATAAAAGAAAATCAAGTAATCTTCTTGTTAGCATTACACGAATAAGTGATTGATTGAACAGTTGACAGAGGATCCATGGGGTTCCGCGGCAACCTCCTCGTATTCCTAAAAGGATTAGTAAACCTCACCTATTTTTAACGTTTGAACCATGATATAAAATGAAAAAAAAGCCCAGCACAAATCCAATTTCTAAAATTAGAAAACAAATAATAAAACAAGTGGTAAATGCGCAATATGCGATTTGCTGAAGACACTATTTTATTATGTGTAGTATCTCCTTGGACAACCACCACACTATGTCTATCTTGTTTCCCATAAAAAAGTGTATCCACGTAATGTAAAATAATAACAGAACTCTTTTTTTTTTCTCTTTGGAGAGGAAAGATGGAAACAAATAAAAAGTAAAAAGGATTTCGTTCTTCCTCATTTTCCATATAGAAAATTTCTGAATAATTCGATTGGCATAAATTTTCGACCATTTGTAGTCCTTTTACTTTTGAAATACGAACATAGAAATAATTGAAATATTTGTTTGTTGTTTGATTGAAAGAGTTCGTATATTATTTATAGAATACATTACTCCACTAGAATCCAATACAATATAATTTCGAAATGAAAATATTTTCGAATTCCATTTTTAACTGGAAATAGTGAAATAAAAAAAAATAAAGGATTTGCCGAACAAAACAATATCTAAAAAAAATGGATAGAGTTTTATTCCTAAACTCAATTAGTAATACTTCTAGAGTCCACTTCGTCCCCATACTACGAGTGAAAGGGAAAATGTAAAGACTACCATTAAAGCAGCCCAAGCGAGACTTACTATATCCATGTGAATTATGTCCTCGATCTCTATGAAGGAATTATTCAATTATTGTTCACTAATAATAGTAGAATCACCAGCGCAGAGTCAAAAGGGGATTATGATACAAGACCATTGATAAAACAATATAATAAATCCACTTCTAATAAGTTCTTATAATTAGAAGATTTCTAGTAGAATCAGAAAACATTAAGCACAAACAAAATACGCAGGGACTACCTTGAAAGGATCAAAAGTATCATCAAAAGTATCAAAGGAATGTTAAGTTAATATAATTAACATGCCCGAATAATAAGATCTATTATTTCTTTTGTCACCCTTCATTTCATTAAGATTAAGTTCATTAAGATTAAGTCAAAAGTATAAAAATATAGAATCAAGATATATTATTATCTAACGCATACTCTTATTTCTTTTAGGGGTTTCCTATTTATTTGATCTAAATCTTGTCATCGACAATTGTCGCTACGAAACAATCGAAGACGTCCTATTACATTCTTGACTAGAGGTTATCGAAAAGTAAAAATGGAAGTCAAAATTTCTTTTTGTACTAAATTTATATAATTTAGATATAAATAACTAACAAGAAATTATCCATTTAATCGAATCGAATTACTATTGAATGAATGCCAGAGTGCTCAGAAACTTTGATGAGTATGTATACAAACAAAGTTTTTTTTGCTCTTTCCACAAATAGTAATTAAATTAGATTCCCCGTTCGGCTATCCAATCTAATTCAAGACCCACTCAGTCGACACTACATTAGTAGTGGAAGGGCTATCATATCCAAATTTACCTGTTTTTTTCACGACTAGAGTCTTTCCTTAAACCCTAGCGAAGGGATTTAATGCATTTTCATTGTAAAGAACGGAACCCCCCCCAGATACTTTGAATCAAGCAAGTCTCAAGAGTCCTTTTCCTGCGCTTACTTATACCGAAAAAATTTTGGCAAGTTATATCAGCAAAACAGAATAGATTTTTTTGATTCTTTTATTGATCAGGCGACACCCGGATTTGAACTGGGGAAAAAGGATTTGCAGTCCCCCGCCTTACCGCTCGGCCATGCCGCCAAAATGATACAAAATAGATGACAAAATTTCCCCCTTTTGTTTTTTTATTGTACTTGTATTTTGAATCCCGTTTTTTTTAATCCCTTTCCTAAAAGAAATCCTTCCTTTTTTGTTTGGATTGGATCAACCCCTTCGATTGATTATATAGTATCTTAAAATACCGAATATATAAAAAGTTTCTTTTCATTTTCTATTGAAAAATCACATCTGGGTTTTCAGTCATAAAAGCAAAAATTCAATAAAAATTGGAACCGTTAACTATTGATTGTGAATCCATGAACGATTCTTGAATTTGAATCTAAAATTGTGTTTCCCTAATGATATAAGAAAATTCAAATGGATACAAAACTAATAATTTTTATTTTCAATAAAAAATCAAAAATCCTTCTGAATTTCAATTATAACAGCAATTATGGGTATATGTAAACCCCATAACATAAATAAAAAAGTTAAGTGCTAAAAAAAAGAAATTCTAATATTCTATACTATATTGTTTATGATTATTATGTCTTTATCTCATTATCATTATCTCATTATCATTATCTCATTGAAGAAATCAAATCCTGAATACATTTCTGGTATCCAATTGAATTGGAATACGGAATATCATAATAATGGTAGAAATTGAATAACTTTTTGTTTTGCTATTTGTTTTGTTATTCTATACAAAACTCCCTAAATTTAAGTGGAATTTATCACTTCCTTTCCATTTGTATCTGTTGCAAATTTCGATTTGAGTAGAAAATTCTCTTTATTCCTCCGTTCATACGTATTGCATACATTCCATCTATTTATATTATATGGAGTTAGGTAAAATTTCATGTGATTCAGTAAACAGAATAGAAATTCCATCATTGTTATATCGATCTATATGATTTGATGAAGAATGGGCAAATAATGGGATTTTTTTCTATAAGCATAAACGGGAAATTCAAAAAAAAAATGCTTGGGGGTGGAAATGGGAAAATGTCTACAATACCCGGATTTAATCAGATACAATTTGAAGGGTTTTGTAGGTTCATTGATCAGGGCTTAACAGAAGAACTTTATAAGTTTCCAAAAATGGAAGATACCGATCAAGAAAT